GATAAAAAGGGTTCTTCTATCGAAGAGGCCCGCGCTTCCTTTGTTGAAGTAAGAATAAATGGTATGATTCGAGATTTCCTAAAGTTCAATTTAGTGCAATCCGCTATTTCATATACCGGGAAAAGGAATGATCGATCATCCGAAAAAAAGGAGGGATCAGATCATACCAATATGAATCCATTTTATTCCATTTATTCAAAGACAAAACTTCCAAAATCATTTAACCAAAATCAAGGAACTGCCCGTACGTTGTTGGGTCTAAACAAAGAATGTCAAGTTTTTATAATTTTGTCATCATCCAATTGTTTTCGAATAGGTCCATTAACATTCAAGGGTGTAAAATATCACAAGGAATTAATTAAAAAAGATCCCCCAATTCCAATTAGGAATTCATTTGGTCCTTTAGGAGCAGCTCTTGAAATTACGAATTTTTTTTCATTTTACCATTTAATAACTCATAATCAGATCTTGGTAACTAATTATTTGCAACTTGACAATTTAAAACAAACCTTTCAACTACTTAAATTTCAATATTATTTAATGGATGAAAATGGACGAATTTATAATCCCGACCCATGCAGTAACATCATTTTGAATCCATTCAAATTGAATTGGTATTTTCTTCATTATAATTTTTGTGAAGAGACATCCACAAAAATTGATCTTGGACAATTTGTTTGTGAAAATGTATGTATAACCAAAAAAGGACCGCACCTAAAATCAGGTCAAGTTCTAATTGTGCAATTTAACTCCGTAGTAATAAGATTGGCTAAGCCCTATTTGGCTACTCCAGGAGCAACAGTTCATGGTCATTATGGAGAAATCATTTATGAAGGGGATACGTTAGTTACATTTATATATGAAAAATCTAGGTCTGGTGACATAACGCAAGGTCTTCCAAAAGTGGAACAAGTCTTAGAAGTTCGTTCTATTGATTCAATATCGATGAATCTAGAAAAGAGGATTGATGGTTGGAACGAACGTATACCAAGAATTCTTGGAAGTCCTTGGGGATTCTTGATTGGGGCTGAGCTAACTATAGCGCAAAGTCGTATTTCTTTGGTTAACAAGATCCAAAAGGTTTATCGATCACAAGGGGTACAGATTCATAATAGGCATATAGAAATTATTGTACGTCAAATAACATCAAAAGTCTTGGTTTCAGAAGATGGAATGTCTAATGTTTTTTTGCCCGGAGAACTAATTGGATTGTTTCGGGCGGAACGAACGGGACGCGCTTTGGAAGAAGCGATATGTTACCGAACTACTTTATTGGGAATAACGAGAGCATCTCTGAATACTCAAAGTTTTATATCCGAAGCGAGTTTTCAGGAAACTGCTCGAGTTTTAGCAAAAGCGGCTCTCCGGGGCCGTATCGATTGGTTGCAAGGATTAAAAGAAAACGTTGTTCTGGGGGGGATGATACCCGTTGGTACTGGATTCAAAGGATTCGTACATCATTCAAGTCAACATAAGGACATTCCCTTGAAAACAAAAAAAAAGAATCTATTCGAGAGAGAAATGGGAGATATTTTGTTTTACCACAGAGAATTAATTGATTCTTGTCTTTCAAAGAATTTCTGTGATAGCTCAAAACAACAATCATTTTTGGGGTTAATAGAATAAATTCATCTTTTTTATCTTTTATGTAGTTGTTAGGATTATTTAATTTAGTAATAAAATAAAGAAATTAAAAAAAAAGTAACGAATAGAACGGAATTAATGATTTGGGTTGCATATCAATGGCCAATCCGCGGTAGAAAAGAAGGTTCCGTTGGAACAATTTTTTTATTTCAGAATACTTCATCTCTTTAATGAAAAAAAAAAGAGAAAGCGTGGGGAGAAATGACAAGAAGATATTGGAACATCAATTTGGAAGAGATGATGGAAGCGGGAGTTCATTTTGGTCACGGTACTAGGAAATGGAATCCTAGAATGTCACCTTATATCTCTGCAAAATGTAAAGGTATTCATATTATAAATCTTACTAGAACTGCTCGTTTTTTATCGGAGGCTTGCGATTTAGTTTTTGACGCATCAAGTAGAGGAAAACAATTTTTAATTGTTGGGACAAAAAATAAAGCAGCTGATTCAGTAGCACGGGCTGCAATAAGGGCTCGCTGTCATTATGTTAATAAAAAGTGGCTTGGGGGTATGTTAACGAATTGGTCCACGACAGAAACGAGACTTTATAAATACAGGGACTTGAGAATGGAACAAACGGCAGGGAGACTCGCTCGTCTCCCAAAGAGAGATGCAGCGGTGGTGAAGAGACAGTTATCTCACTTGCAAACATATCTGGGTGGGATCAAATATATGACAGGGTTACCAGATATTGTAATCATCGTTGATCAACACGAAGAATATACGGCCCTTCGAGAATGTATTACTTTGGGAATTCCAACGATTTGTTTAATCGATACAAATTGTGACCCGGATCTTGCAGATATTTCGATTCCCGCAAACGATGACGCTATAGCTTCAATTCGATTAATTCTTACCAAATTAGTATTTGCAATTTGTGAAGGCCGCTCTAGCTATACAAGAAATCCCTGATTCATAATAAAATCAAAAATTGACTTCCTAAACTCTATATCGTTTACTAGATTTTGTAATCTCAAAAACTAGTTAAAAATAACAAGGGATATTATGTAATTAATTGGTATTCAAAATAGAAAAATAAATTTAAAGTAGACAAAGAGCTCGTTGAATCAAAATCATTTTTTTTTTAAGTTATATTTATGTCAGAGGACAATATGAATGTTCTATCATATTCAATCAACCCGCTAAAGGGATTATATGATATATCTGGTGTGGAAGTAGGTCAACATTTCTATTGGCAAATAGGAGGTTTCCAAATCCATGGACAGGTACTTATAACTTCTTGGGTTGTAATTGCTATCTTATTAGGTTCAGCTGCTATAGCTGTTCGGAGTCCACAAACGATTCCAACTGGGGGTCAAAATTTTTTTGAATATGTCCTTGAATTCATCCGAGACGTGAGCAAAACTCAAATTGGAGAAGAATACCGCCCTTGGGTTCCCTTTATTGGGACTATGTTTCTATTTATTTTTGTTTCTAATTGGTCAGGGGCTCTTTTGCCTTGGAAAATCATACAGTTACCTCACGGGGAGTTAGCCGCACCCACGAATGATATAAATACTACTGTTGCTTTAGCTTTACTCACGTCCGTAGCCTATTTCTATGCGGGTCTTACAAAAAAAGGATTAGGTTATTTTGGTAAATACATTCAACCAACTCCAATTCTTTTACCCATTAACATCTTAGAAGATTTCACAAAACCTCTATCACTTAGTTTTCGACTTTTCGGAAATATATTAGCCGATGAATTAGTAGTTGTTGTTCTTGTTTCTTTAGTACCTTTAGTGGTTCCTATACCTGTCATGTTTCTTGGATTATTTACAAGTGGTATTCAGGCTCTTATTTTTGCAACTTTAGCCGCAGCTTATATAGGCGAATCCCTGGAAGGTCATCATTAATTCGTCTTAGTAAGAGTCTATCTCTTAGTTTAGATCTAGGTAATATATGTGTATGTGTGGCTCAAGATACTCTATCAAGATCTTTTATCAAGACAATCGATTTTAGTTTATTTAGAGCATAGAAATAGACAAATACATACAGTCTAGCGGTAATAGAAAAAACGATATTCGAAAAGTGTAAAATAAAAAGACGTTGGTTAGTCGAGAGGGAGTGCCTCAAGTATATGGAATCTAATTACTATTTACTATAAGCTAATTCTTCCAGATTAGATGTTTCGAAGAATGATTCAAAAATCCGATTGACTTAAAAATAAAAAGGCGGTTTACGTTATGTAAGAAACCCATGTATATTTTATATTAGATATTGCCAAGTTAGATATGAACTAATATTTAATTTGCCCTACTTGAATTTCGATAGAGATACCAACCGACGAAGTCCTTCAGTTTGGTTTATGACTGCGAATTGAATGAATAACCAGACAAAATAAAGAAAAAGATGAAGTCTTTCTAATGATCTAATGATTTAATAATATTATTATTTCAATTTTCAATTCGGCATTTTTAGTTATTTCGACTGGATTAATATTAGCAATGGAATAATTAAGTCATAATGCATTGGTTGATTGTATCATTAACCATTTCTTTTTTTTTTTTGTGTGTGTGAGGAACTTATCATGAATCCACTGATTTCTGCCGCTTCCGTTATTGCTGCTGGATTGGCTGTAGGGCTTGCTTCTATTGGACCTGGAGTTGGTCAAGGTACTGCTGCGGGACAAGCTGTAGAAGGTATTGCGAGACAGCCCGAAGCAGAAGGAAAAATACGAGGTACTTTATTACTTAGTTTAGCTTTTATGGAAGCTTTAACAATTTATGGGTTGGTTGTAGCATTAGCGCTTTTATTTGCGAATCCTTTTGTTTAATTCGAGAAAAGGAAAAGAAATATGAGAAATACGTATTTCTTTTATAGTCTTAAACTTCCAGGTTGCTTTTTCACATTTAGAGTAAAAAATTGCTCCTACGGAATTACTTATTCGTTGAGAAAATAATAGGCGGGAAGGACTTTATTTGAGGATGAAGAATTCGTGTTACCCACTCCCTTTCTTCCTTCCTTCCCCTTCTTAGTTCGAAGGAGAAGTGTTGCAACAAAGGGAGTATTTCGCAATTCACATGAAACCTAGTACCTAATTAGTAATTCTATTCCAATAAGTTAAGTATTATTATTATTGGGAATCTCAATTAAAAAAAAATTATTTCTAATTTAGAAGTAGTAAAAAAGTGAAATAATACAACGATTTTTTGAGTTTATCTATAAGAGGAGATCATATGAAAAATGTAACCGATTCTTTCGTTTTCTTGGGTCATTGGCCATCCGCCGGGAGTTTCGGGTTTAATACCGATATTTTAGCAACAAATCTAATAAATCTCAGTGTAGTGCTTGGTGTATTGATCTTTTTTGGAAAGGGAGTGTGTGCGGGTTGTTTATTTCAAAAATAGGTTGGA